CTAAAATGGCAAAGAAAACAAGGTTGCAGATGCTTTGAGCAGAAGAGATTCTCTTATGATGGCAGTCACTGCAGTTACTCCTGCTTGGGCTTCCACTGTATCAACTAATGATGATCATCCTTCTATTTTTTAGACTTTGTTAATGATTCTTTTTGAGATAGAAAGAATATATGTGGGATCAGATGCTGTTCTTAAACACCAAATCATTGATTCACTTCACAACTCTCCCATAGGAGGCCATTCAGGCATTGTGGCTACTTATCAAAGGGTCAAAAAGCGATTTGATTGCCTGGTTGAAACTTTTCTACATGAGTGTGCAGTTTGCCACTGAGTCAAGGGAGAGCATTGCCACTACCCTGGTCTCCTAGATCCACTGCCTACTTTATCTATCTTTGAGGGTCTTCCCAAATCATGGGGCAAAGAAGTCATATTGTTGGTGGTTCACTAAATATTCTCATTTCATTCCCCTTGCTCACCCTTATACAGTACAATCAGTCTCTCATGCTTTCATGGATAATGTTTTTCAGTGGAATGGATTGCCAAAGCGCTCATCCGGTGAGTAAGATATGGGAACTCGGATCTGCTTCATTCTTCCTGACTAGAACTATTGGAATTTCGATCTCATTCTGTTCAATAATCACTGTTTTCATGATCCATTTGATTTGAATAGAAATCTCTTCTATCCCACCTCACCTACTAGGGTCTCGGTGGCCTCGTGATCTATGTTTTTTCTACACGACAAACCAAATGTTTGATCTTATTCCATATTATGGGAGGTCTTATTGATTGAATGTTTCATATTGTCGAAATACTTCCACAAAAGTCCATTAGTGGTGTATACAGTAGTCATGCAAGTTTGCATTGCCATATAGAGCATTTGCGTACGTATCCCATGTACCATTTGCTTTTTGGTTGCTTAATAACGTAGTATATTTCTCATAGCTGACAATGAGGGATTTGAGATTTTTCATGAATTACCGTGGATTTCTAGTGGTGGATTGGCATTGAGACAATATAAAACACATGTTTTCAGCATGGTAGTGCTGAAAGGGGTAATAAGAAAGAATTTCGGATTCCTATTCATGGCTCTCATTACTTCCTCTGCGAAAGCCGTATTTCTATCTTTTTCTATTTATTTAGCTCAGCAAATCGAATACTAAAAGGGGTAATAAGAAAGAATTTCGGACATCTCCATTCCTTTATTTATGGAAACTCAAATTATCGTCGTATATTTTGCAAGTGAGTTGGAACTCTAACCAATCCTCAATCTTGGCGAATGCTTCTTCGTAAGCAGTGATGCGCGAGACGGGTGCAAGCTCGAGGAGCTAGGAAGGATGGAAGAAAGCTTGACCGTCACTGAACTACTCGCACTTTTTGTTCGAAATTCAAATGAAAAGTTCGAGAGAGGGTTGAGCTTCATCGGTTAGTGTGCACCAAAGGATGAGGTTTCTTTCCCGTCCTACAAATTGAAACCGTTCTTTAAGATACTGCGATATCGGAAAATCATCCAACGGAGCATGGAAACCATTTCGGTGGCGGTAATGGCCTCCAGTAGTTTTCTATGGAACCATACCACTATGGTCATCTATATGATTAGACCGTGCCGCTTCACTAGACTTTCCTGAACCATCCATTTGATCCCCACGGTCGTGACACCACTTTCGAAACAAAAGTTGGCGAAATCCAATGCGGAACCAAGCAGTAAGAGAAATGAATCATGGTAATTATTACTCGAAAACCAAAGTGGAACGGAGAGTCAGTTACAAAGATGGAAGTGAAAGAACAACATTCTGTGTCAGAAATCTCGTATATAGACATTTTTCATGTATATCCGGACGTCATAAATCTCGTATATAGACATTTTTCATGTATATCCGGACGACGCTTTTGATTCCATTATGAAAGTACGCTGTACTTCCTGCATGCCGCAGAAGTGCAAGCACAGAAGCGGATGACCGGACCTTACCAACATACTCAAAAAGTATTCTATACTGGGTGCTCTTGACAAGCAGTGTTTCCAGTCTTTAATGTCAAATCGGGTGTTCAGTGTCCTTCTAGGTTCTGGCTGGTAGAGCAGAGGACTGAAAATCCTCTTTAGTTTAGCGCGTTGGACTCCAAATCCTTGCTGCGCTTGCTGTGGTTCGAATCCACCTCAGAACGAACAATGAATGAATGTGGGCGGTCAACCAGGTCTTTGAGTGCCCAGGAAAGAAAGGACTAGGGAGGGATTGAGAGAAGCTTTCACAGTGGAAAATGAAAAAAAGCATATCGTTCTTAGAAATTGTGGAATTCAAATCACTAGGTTTAGCATCAAGAGGGAAGTTTTGTAAAAGCAACAGGAAGAATTGCTCAGATACCCGTGAGCTAAACTAGAAATGCTCTGGCTAAACCTATTGATGGGAGAGGCGAAATTGTAGCTTCGGAATCTCGCTTAATTGAATCTCCTGCTCCGGGTAGAATTTCCAGGCGTTCTGTATATGAACCCCTTCAAACATGAAAATGGCTATCGATTCGATGATCCCCATAGGGCGCGGTCAGCGAGAGTTCATTAGTGGGGACAGACAGACTGGCAAAACAGCAGTAGCCACAGATACAATTCGAAAGACAAAAGAAAAGGTCAAGATGTAAGAAGAACGAGAGCGAAAGAAAATGCAAGTGAAAGAGAATTGTAGGCTTCTTTCCTAAAAGCGGTGGTTCTCGCCTCCCTGTGCCCAAAGCGGGGTGGGCGACAGCGCTGCGGTTCGAGTCTTTATCGATCGGGTAGATCCATATGTTCTGAGGGGGAGACGAGGTGTAGCGCAGTCTGGTCAGCGCATCTGTTTTGGGTACAGAGGGCCATAGGTTCGAATCCTGTCACCTTGATGTGGTATTCACACAATGGGGCCGAAGTGCAAAGCCCCGTAGCCTATCCGTGGTCGGGAAGGCAGGCGAAAAGCGCGCACAAAAGAAAAAGAAAGCAAATAGAAATACAAAAATTTTGGAATCCATTATCAGGCTTTTGGTATTCTATATCTATCTAATATTAGATAGCTATTTCACAGGTTTGATTTACATACCTCAGTCATGTTATTTGTCTAGCCTTCAATCAGAATAGCCTCTCCACCGGTTCCGAAGATTCTTTCGGCATCAATGTGCTTTTGGAATCTTCCTATGAAACAAATAACATTCTAGAACAGTTTAGGACAGAACAGGCCTCAGTAGAAAGCGAGCTTTTTTCGCGTTTTTTTTCCTCGAAGCCCAATTAGCGCACGGGCTGCCCCCTCAACTCAACCCTGACGAGTACGCTAACTTGGTCAGGGAGCATTTAGACGGTGCAGTTAGTATTGACCACTACCACCAAGTCCCAAATTCCTAAATTGAGAAAGTCCACATAATGGAGCTCAAAAGCCGATTCAAAAAGATACTTTTAGAGCATCTTGAAACCGCACATAAGAAATATTATGAATGAATCACCTTACAATAACATACGAGAGACAGCTTTCTATTTTTTAGAACAACAAGTCGAACCCAATGAACAATTCCATTAAAAGGAATGTTCTAGAGGGGCCCTTTTCCACTAGATTCGCGATATTTCACAAAATGGAATAAATGAAATTATTAACGATTTCTAGAGTTCCGGGATTACTTCACTGATATCTATTTTCGCCTAAGCACGGCCTCTAGGTTAGTTCAAAGTGTAGTACAACGAATTATTGATACACCGAAAACGAGTCAAGATGGATACATAAAATGAAGACATCGTGGATTACCCGGGACGACGATAGGACATTTCACTTTCTTTCGCAATATTTCTGATCATGACTCAACCACTAGCAAAGGGGATTGCTTACTCTCAGCCGCGTTTTCGCTTATGCTTAGTCAAGTGAGGATTCCATTCGAAGTAACGTAACAGGAGCACCATCTTCAAAACTTATCGGGATCCGGAGTTTTTCGATAAAAGGTCCCATCCTTCAATATCATGATTGGGTCAACCAGGCCAGATCATAAGTGAAATAGTTTGATCGGGTCGACCAGGTCAGGCCCGATCATGAGTGAATAGAAAATCGAAAACGTACATAGCTGTTCCAGCGGAAATACTTTGTTTAATTCTACCACTTCTACTAGGAGTAGCCTTTTTAGTGCTAGCTGAACGTAAAGTAATGGCTTTTGTGCAACGTCGAAAGGGTCCTGATGTAGTGGGATCGTTCGGATTGTTACAACCTCTAGCAGATGGTTTGAAATTGATTCTAAAAGAACCTATTTCACCAAGTAGTGCTAATTTCTCCCTTTTTAGAATGGCTCCAGTGGCTACATTTATGTTAAGTCTGGTCGCTTGGGCCGTTGTACCTTTTGATTATGGTATGGTATTGTCAGATCCGAACATAGGGCTACTTTATTTGTTTGCCATATCTTCGCTAGGTGTTTATGGAATAATTATAGCAGGTTGGTCTAGTAAGACGGGGGGCGGCCGTTCGGTCGCCTATGATATACGGACCAATTGGTCAAAAATGGGTTTGTGCCGCAGGTGTTGAACGATCTACTCTACACAGGTGTGGGCTTACAGGGCTAGGGCTCATAAACCCTTTCTTTCATTCAGAAAGGGGTCGGTCACTTTTCCGGGCCGGGATCGAGAAGTGGAAGTCATAAAAAAGAGATGTTTCTCTTCGCACCTCATATCAAGAGGAAAGGTAGCTTGTCCTTCAGTCTCACTATTGGAAATTCTAGCTTGATTTTTTTTTCACCGGCTCTTCTTCTTTGTCAACGCTACTAAGGACCTGACGGTTCGCCTACTTGATGGATGAAAGAACATGAGAAAGGGTTATCAAATAAAAGGCTAGAAAGTCTACTACAGTACAGTCAAAGAAAAAAAGAAGTGCCTCGCCTACTCATTTTTGGTAGGCGAGCGAGTTAGCGAAGAGGCTTAGGGATAAGAGAGTGTCGGTGCGTACGTAGCCTTCATTCTACTACGCTACACAAAGTCACTTAGCTCGACGTTAATTAAGAGAGTAAAGGAGTAATACCCTACATAGAAGAACCACAGTTCGCTTACAAAGGTATAACCTTTAGCTCCCCGGGGCTAAGCTGCTTCGCACCACTGATAGACTACTTAATTAAGATTCCATTTCAAAGGCGCTACTTTGTTTCGCAAGCCTTTGTCATTGTCAGTCAACTAAGGTTGGCCCTCGGCCCCCTGCGAATCCGTAAATCAGAGAGCATGCCGCAAAAAAAAAGATGGTCCCCTATGCATTTCATTCTTTCCGGAACGCAAAGAATGAAAGTACCTGACCCCCCATCATGGTGAACCTCTCCTTGTGATCGGGATGAGGTAGATGCCTCCCAGCCGGGGGGCGGATCGAATCGGAGTTTCCTTAGGTAGCCACCGACCTACAGTTCTCCTTAAACTTCTGTGCTTGGTGGAAAAGAAGCGAACAAAGGTACGCTCGCTTGCTGTCTTGTTCTCTGCCGCGGACTGGGATCGCTCGCCAGCTAGGCCCTCTAGAAAAAAAGTTGGAGCAACATTGTATGAGAACATATTACCCATCTTCGGGGACAAGGGGCGGAACGACCTCTCGATCTACTTACTGCAGCCCAGGACGGGCGTCGTCGTCTAGGCGTGACTTCTTGTTTTGATCTCCCCTACGCCTAGGACGTTGTCTGGGCCAAGAGCCATAGTTAGTTGCTGTTTCCATTTGGTTCTTCTTTCTCGTTGTTGATACCGGCAAGACCCAGCCAGATGATGATGTCTGCTGGTTGGTAGTGAGAGGACTCTTAGTACCCGCAAAAAAAGGGCGCTGGTGAAAAAAAACAATCATTTGATTTAGTTTCTTGCTCTCCCTTAGCAGCGGGAAAGGAGTCTATCTATCTGCCTAGCTTTGGTAGATTTCCCCCAACGCAATTCAAAAACGGAAATTCCACGAATCCCTGAGGTGGATAAGTCCGACGACTCAGCAGCAGTGCGGAATTGAGTTTCTGGTCCGGTGGATCTGATCTATAGTTAGGGGGCAATACATACCAAAAGGTTCGAAGAAGGAAGGCGCAGTATATAACCAACCCACCCATAGCCGGTCTAACTGCTGAGAGAGAAAAGTTCTTTTCTTTCCCTAAGAGTCCTCGAGTACACACAGCTATTGCTGATCCTTTGCGAGATCAGGATGAGACCCTTCAGAATTGAGAATCAATCCATGTTAGGTCAACATCGAGACAGAGCATCTCAGTTGGCTCTGTCAAGGAAGTGAAACAGGCATTCCTAGGTTTTGGGGTTCCCATAGGATTGACCCTCAGTCAGGCCTCCGATTCCAAGGAGTTGATTCAGCAAGTTCCCCGCGCTACCCCGCGGGAAGTCTAATCGGATCAATCGGTGGTTCCGTAATGAGTAGTCGAATACACATTGAGGGGGCCTTGCCTCCTCCTTCCCGCCCACACCTTCATTCTTTTCCTCCTCTGCTTATTGATATTACAATCGTATCTTATGCATTCTCTCCTGACGACTCGGCTTCGGCTCAAGGCCCCAGAGGGAGAGTATCATTATTGAGTTGACTAACTCCAACCTCGGTATCAAATTCTTTATCAGCGGGTTCGCTTTTCCAGAATCGAAATTTGTATGATAGATCTACGGCGGAGCCGTTTACCAATGTGGAAGTAGTAAGTTTTGACTGACCCAATACAGCACCCTTGCAACTACTATTATCCCTCTTTTTTCATGTATCGGCTCGGGGTATCGAAAAGAAAAAGTTCTATCTCCCCTGTCCATAGATTTCAGGATAGCGAGGCATACCAACGCCATGCCAACAAGAGGAACCATCCGGACTTAAAACAGCCGACCTACCCCCTGCCACTTCTTCCTCTAAGTAAAGTTGATAGATTTCTGTACGAGTTTTCAAGTGCCATCTCCAGTCTAAGCGGTTGAGTTCAGTGATTGTATCGAACAAAAGCCCCCTCCCGGGGCAGGTACGCGACTGTCTCTCTTCCAAAGTGTGATCATCTTCTCCAGTCTCCCGTTTCCACCTATTTGAAATGGTCAGCCTGTGCGGCATCAATGGAATTGGAATTCGCAAATTTTTTTCTTCGGTGAAGGAACCTATTCTCTGGTATCTGCTTCGGCCATCTCATCTGGTTTCGGCCTTCTTTGTGAGCAGCTCCTAACTCGCTCGACGGGGTATGATCGCTACTGTTGATAGGTCGATCGGAAAAGAATAAGTTCCAGGACTGAACAGAAAGAAAGTACTATAACACTTTCTTCGCCATTCTTTTCTATGAGGAGCTCTATTAAAAAATACAAATGTAATGCTACCTCCCTACGGCGATTCATAACTAGAAGAACTCGTTGGCACAACCGGACCTTATTAAAGGCCTCGGCCGTCTGATCGACTGAAAGATCTTATCTTGGAGTTCTAGTATGGGTCGTCGGCCCTTTCTCCTCCTCAGTAGGTGCAAACCCAGGTTCTGTAAATGATTCTAACTGCCTTGGAGCAAACCTTCTTCTGTTTGAGTATGATGGATGTTACACCCACTGCCAGATACAAGCAAAAGCTTTCTTAAAAGCTAGGAGTCAGAACGAACTCATGAAGCTATCCTTCTTCTTGGATCTCAAGATTCAAATGGAACCCCGGATTTTGGCTTGAATTTCCACTTTATACTTGAGTTAAGCAAGGCACCAGCATGGGAGAGAAGATAGCCCCTCGGGATCGCTTACTAGCCGGCCTGCTTGATTTATTTATGAGGTATCCAGATGGCACTGCACCGGCGAGGGAAAGGGAAGCTGATGAGAGGTAAGGGAAAAGTCCATTTAATGAATAGGTTCACTACAGACTGTACTATCTCTAGACCCCCTCTCTATACTCCCTCATAATATATGGATCCCCCGGATAATATGGATCCTCCAACAGCTGACATATCTTATCTAAACTCCCGGAAACCTGGGCTCATTTTCCTCTTGTTTAAGTAATTTCGCAAGAAGCAACTTGAAAAGCACAAAGACTACATCTAAACAAACCTTACGTCTTCGTTCGGCTCATTCTTGCTTATCTCACCCTATTTCCTTACTTTAGCTTAGAAGTAGGCATATGGGAAGTTACACAAAGATGACTTATCGGTTGGCCTAAGCTTACTCGATTCTATTCTTTCCAATATCATATACGCCTAGTGAAATGCATCTATCTCCTCTCCTCCCCTTCTTTCTTTTTATCCATTTTATATACCTAGTCGAAGACTACTTCAGATTATAGGGCGGGCTTTTTCTTTCTATTAAAAGATCACAGTGTTTGACCGCTCTTGGTATTCAGACCTTGGACTTTTTTTTTCGCTAGGAGCTGATCCATTCTTTAAGAGCTCTATACATAAAGAGAAGGCGTATTCACTTAAAGGACTGTGAAATCTACCCTATGCCCCGAAAAGTCTAGGCACCTAAATAAAGATGGGATCCCTGACCAATAGATTAAGCTATCCAATGAGTTAGGAACCTTTTTTCTTCCCCCTTCTCTTCTCCGCTTTGCTCTGTTACTCCTTTTGCAGATGGTTGGTCACCACTCTTAGGCTTTTTGTTCTCTGCTTGTGGTGGGTCTCCAATCTTGATCCGGTGCTGACTTAATAGGGAAACCTACCCAGAAAATGACCCCTTTTATACACCTGCCGGTCCGGTTAACAAAGCCTGTAAACCAAGAGCGGAACGAAGAGCTAAAACGTAACCTTTACCCTTGTTAATCCTATTTCTTTCTTACTTGTAAACCAGACCGCGTCATTCCTTTTTTCTTTCTTTGGTAAGGAAGGGACGGCTATTCCCACAGGTTGATCTTGATAAAATGTGCAGCGGTAAGCAACTAATAATCTCGATGCAGGACTTCCCCCTTCTTCGACATATGAATATGCCTCGCCTCGAAGATCAAGAAATCCTTAGTAAGGAGAGAGATTCTCCACACGAACGAACGACTCGTCAGGTTCGAACTGACATAGGCCTTACTAAGACCTATATTCTTCCATGAAGGAGTCGCAAAACTTCTGTTAGGTTCTTATCTTAGATTCCGTCTGTCTCGGAGTCTAGTTCTTCACACAATAGAAAATCTGAATCAAAAATACGGAGTCTAGACCTTTTCTAGGCCCAATAATCCATTTGATTCATGAATAATACAAAGCCCAATAAAATAATCAAAGCTTTGATTCATGAATAATAAGATCAAACTCATTAGAATCAAGAAAGGGAGGGTTAGAAGCGTCTAGCTTATTTTTGTCTCTTTTACCGCAGGAAGTTCTCCAAAAGTATGAAAGGCTGGAGGGCTTTGTACCAACCATTCTAGTGTGGTTGGATTCTGTTCAACAGCCCAAGGACTTTCCGCACATTTTTTGTTCTTTCCACTGCTTGAAGTGATTGCGACAACTACGAAGAAACGACGAATCCCAACTACGGATATATAAGAACCGAAACTGCTCAGAGCATTCCATCCGGCGTAAGCATCTGGATAATCTGGAATGCGACGTGGCATACCCGAAAGCCCTAAGAAATGCATCGGAAAGAAGGTCAGATTAACCCCGAAAAAAGTGATCCAAAAATGGATTTGGCCTAAAGTCTCAGGATATGTCCGACCAAAGATTTTACCCACCCAATAGTAAAATCCAGCAAATAAAGCAAAAACGGCTCCCATAGAAAGTACATAATGGAAATGTGCAACCACATAATAAGTATCATGTAGAGCAATGTCTAGCCCAGAGTTTGCGAGAACTATTCCAGTGAGCCCTCCTACGGTGAACAAAAAGATGAACCCTACAGCAAATAACATGGGTGTTTTGTATCATCCCCCCCTTCCCCTCCGTCGATCCTCCATCTCAAACAAGAGCAGTGCATGCTCATGCTCAGCCCTTTCGAGGCTTGCTTTACTCCGGGGGATTTCTTCCCACCGGATTCTTTGTTCCTCTTCGAGCAACCTTTGGGACGTGGAGTGCCCGTCCAGAAACTCAGCATTGTAAGCTACGGTATCACGGAAGAAAGGGGATTGACCTTGGTGGTTTTCGAGGTCTCGTAAAGCTGCCTGGAGAGAAGGGAAATCGTCTATTGCGTGAATAGACGTCAGATAGGAGCGTACTGCTTCATCGACCAAGTAGTTCTGGATGGGTAGAAAAGGCCCTACTCTTTGATACAGAGAAATGAACTCCCCAATAAGATCTTGTCGCATACAAGAGAGCTTTTCTTCCATTAGGAACAGTTTCAGCCGCCCAGGTATGTCTTCAATAGCGGTATTTTGATTCAGCTCCTGCTGAATGAACGTAACCCACTCCGGATCCTGCTCGTAAAGGCTCAGATAGAAGTTTAGCCCTTCCAAATGAGCCAGAACCTGGGGGTCCCGAATCTCCGCCGGGAGAGTAATCAGAAAGGAGGAGCCGGAGGAATATAGTTGTGTTAGAATGAGTACCAGAGGGAGGAGAATGCGCAAAAAGACTAAAAAAATAAATATAGAAATAACTAGCAAATTAGAAAGAAATGGAAACCTCACACAGAAAACACAGAAATGAAAATAGAAAGTCCTACCCATATCTTTTGAGAAAGAGAAGAGCCATCGAACCAGATTTGTCATTTTCTTTTCGTTTTGAAAACTTTCCTTATCAGAGAGGGGCCCGGGGGCTGGAAGAGAAGAACCTGAATACTAAACCAAGTTTCGAGAACTTGGTTCCCTTCCCCCAAGCGAAACTAAGGCGTTAGCGCATCCGTTTTCTTGCTTGATTTTTATACGATTTTCTGAAGAGCAACTACGGAAAAAAAATAGGTGAACCTGCATTCCAATCTACCTTGCAAGACACAGCCTTGACTTCTGCCGCTGTTCACTGAACACCCACACAATCTCGATTTGCATTATCATTTGGTGAACCGGGCATCTCGGACAAAGACAATAACAAGAAGAGATGGGAAGACCCTTCGCGGTCCTGCTCCCTGGTCTCTACCTTGCTTACCGCCCCTCGTAGGGGCCAGCGTACCCATACCAAAACGATTGACTCTTTTTATGGGCGCTTTCGACTAGGCTCTCGTTAAGGAATCGGCCCAAACAAGACCGAGATTCCCGCGAGAATTGCTACGCTGCCTGCTGTGAAATTGCAAGAATCACTTTATACGCTATTTCGAAATCGAATGAATTGAGCTACTGTATTTCCCCAGGTTTCCATTGGAAAAGGGGCTTTTGTATGCAAGTGATGATCGATTGGCGGAGAAGCCGCTCCCGTGTGGGGTGGCCGTGAGAATGATTCCGAGTCTTCCTGACCAGACCCTTGTGGAACTTTGAAATAAATAGGTTTGTAAGTGCCTAGCTGAGTAATAAGATAAGTACCTTTGCTAATAATCCAAAACCTTTCATCTTCTCTTTCTAGATATAGCAGCCTACCCATATTGATAGTGGAATTATTGATCTCCTCTTTCGGATAGCCCTTTAGGAATAAGTGTTATGGGTAAGGGCTTGACCTACCAGTTGAATGGAATCTACCGTTCTTTATGCTCTCGCTAGCTTTGAACTTGTTTGTACCAGTAATCAAACCCAGAATCTCATTTCCCATTGCTTTCATCGCATAGAGCCAGATGCCGCATCCACAGGCCTATTTAGTAAGTGGGGTGTATCCTTGGTGACACTTGAGAAATAATCCTATACTTCCAATAACCCACTACTTCCTCCATGGATGGTACATGGCAGGCATCTGCCGGAACTAGAGGCGATCACTTTTCAATCAATTACGAGAGGCATTCGCTTCTCTGATCTTTAATAAGCGAAGCAACGAGCCTAGTAGGGGAAATACCTTCCTCAGGAATGTCATCAAAGCCAGGTTCTCCAATCGTAAAAGGGAATATTCCATGGCACAAGGGTTGTTTAGGTGCAGTCCTCGGCAGGCACCCCAACCACCTTAGGTGGAAAGCCTAAGGAGACCCCTCGAGGAAGCAGATCGAATTCAATCAAGTGTGACTATTTCTTTCCCCTTCCTGCGTGCGGGTAGTGAGGTATCCATGATTTAGGATATCTAAGCCCTACATACAAGTTTGAATAAAGTGCTCGCTTCTAGGGTCGGGGCATTGCCGGTGCAGGTTTGGTCGCCAGAGATTATCGAGGGAAGTTCATTGCTGCGGCATGCAGGAAGTACAGCAACATCAGAGATCCTTTGACAATTGAGCTTATTGCGTGCCGTGATACTGTCCTGTTTGCCAAGGATAGGGGCTCCGGGTGAAAGTGCAGATGGAAACTGATTGCCAGATGGTTCAATCCCTGTGGCAGGATAGGCAGGGACAGCGAGCTGAAGGGATCCAGTTGTTGCGCTCGATGCAGGTTCTGTTTCAGAAGTTCAGTAACCATCTGTCGTTCCTTGAGCCATAGATCCAAATCAGGAACAGAGCAATTGACCGGTCCCCATTGACGAGGTTCATGGCCATACAAGATCACAAAAGGAGAGTTCTTGATTGCCGAATGGTGGTGTTATACCAGTACTCAGCGAGAGATAACCATTGGCTCCACTTGTGAGGATGAGCGTGAACTATCTCTAGCTAAGGCGTTGGAAGCAGGCATTAAGTCAGCACCGGAAGATGTTTCATAAAATTCCCGCTCCTTATAGAGCTCGTGTGAAACTCATAACCATACTGATCCGATCTTGCGCAGATAGGTAGGGACGATCCATCCAGTAACCATGCCTAAAATCATAAGCTGACCCATTACTTCTGTAGGTGCCTCAATTCTTCCCATTTTCCTACTTATATAACTCTTTGGGGTCCATACCGCACTTGGGGACGGGATATGATTGCTTTCTTAAACAAACCTTTTTTTTAGAGCGTTGTCATCTTACCAGCACAGGACTCAATAGTAAGGACTGTCACTGCATTGATATCGCTCATGGATCGTGTTATACTTGGGAAGATCCGGCCCAAGGGGAAGTCTGTTATCCACAACCCAACCTTAGATGAGGGAGAAGTTAACGCTTGATCTTCGACCCAAGACAATGGAAGGGAGCTAAAGCCTTCTTCCTTTTTCAAATTCGTTTATGTGGAACGATAGCTCAAAACAGCATTCCATACAAACGTAAGACACTTTTTGAAGGTTTGGACCCCGCGCGGAAAGGGATGTGACCTTGTTACCCATGTTTCACCTCATCTTGTTTTATTTTCGGTGGGATCTGGATCTCTTAGACGATTTGAGCCTTCTTCTCATTTTGGATACCTTTCTTCTACAATCACTTCAAAATGGAGCTACCGTCACCGCTATGTTCTCGGGACAAGATAAGATCTCGAGTAAGATTTCTCATGAGGATCAGTGTGGCAAGGATCGGTCTAGGTTTGAGGCGTTTCGCCTAAGAGAGCCATTGAATCTCAGCATGGCCAGAGCGAACTAGAGGAGCACGCCCCACCCGTATCTATAACGCACCATTGAGTTCGGTATAACCATGCCAGGGCGGGCAGACAAAGCGTGCAGTGCCAACTTGCTACTAGGTCAGGGAGCTAGCTGACTCCCTACGTGCTTCTCGCTATTTTGAATTGATGTATTGTAACTATTTCAGTTACGGAATAATGAGGAAACATTACCTATGTACATGAGATACCTACCATTCTCTGTGCAAAGCTCTACTCGTCTCGTGAGGAGTCAAAGGATGATGTTACATACCCAATCTCAATCTTAGAGTGGCAAGGTTTACGTTGACAATCAGCTTTCAAGTAGCTGACAAGGAAATCCATTGTATCTGTCTCCTGCCATCACTTACCCTTTTCAAACTTATCTATCGCCTGGCGGACTCTAAAAAGGATCGTGCGTATGGAACATGAGCGGTGAAATTGGAATATGACCTACCGACAAATTCAAAAAAACTAATAGGTAATGCAGAAGGACAAATAAGCTGATGCCTGAAAAGCCTGCTTTGCTGGGTCATAGTTTCAGCATGGCCAGTGACCCCAGCATTTGAGGTACTTTAGGTTCGATCGTCCATCAGCTTTCAATTGATGATGGTTACTCGGTGCTGTTGAGTGCTTCTGCAGTGATTTGGGGTTTGAGGGTTTACCCTACACTTATAACAACATGATATGCATTTCTTGAAAACAAAGGAATGGGTCACACGATCCAGTACATGGCATGACAATTACTTTCATATTGCATTTAGCTTAGAGCCATTTCTTCACCTTTACCTTTAGCTTAATCTTAGGAGGGAAGCTGAGTCATAGTAGGCACTTTCCAGTAGCTGCCATCCCTATCTCCCCATATCTTCCAATCAGGATAAGTTGGTGGGCCCGGTCCTTCTCCAGATGCAGGCCATAGTTCACATATTATGTACCATTGTCAGAACGTAAAGTTGTTCCTTACTGCTCCGATCGAAGATAGAGGTATTTCACTAACCGCGGATCGATCGGGTTCCCGGAGCTTCCTGATAGATCTAATATTATTGTTAGCCTCCATCCCTAACTATGATTTCCTTTCCTTTCATTTGGATACTACAGAGTGCCAGGACCTTATTTACAGTTGGATCACCAGAAGCTTGAACACAGAGTCTAGTCAAGTTATAGTCAAGATGTCCCCGACATAGCATTCCTCTCCGGTGCCGTTCGGTCTCCGTCCGTCTTCTTCATCCATCTGTACCCCAAACCGAAAGAGAAAATGGCTGCATGTCGAAAAACTCTTATTCCAGTCCCGGGTCGTACTTTCTCTATTCATATTTGGAAAGCGAGAAATAAAAGAAAGAACGCTTAAGTGGGCTCTAACGAAATGACCTCCATGGATACATTCATTCGTGCCTTTGTGAACTCATCAAGGAAAATCGTAAAAGAGGAGGAATAAGAAAGCGACGATATCAGCGGAGTGTCGGATGCATGCGAGCATTCCATCAACAGCATGCACCCTAGCCGCCTATCTACAAGCCCATCATACGAGATTTGCACTTTATTGTTGCCACCTTCTGTCTGATTGTTTGCGAGTTCCACAGGAACGAAAGCAGAATGAAAGTACTCAAGCTTCAAACTCCTTGCTAACCGATAAAAGGAATCAAGCTTAAAGGACTATATGACTAGCTCTTCCACATCCTCGCCACCATTCATAAGGCTTTCAAGGAATATTGAGATATCTACAGAAAAGAGAAACAAACATTCTCAGTTGGTCCACTATTTGGCACGCCTAAAGTCTTATAGCACTTCACTTCAGTCTAGGAATAACACTAAATTACCCTAACTACATTCTTGTTCACGGAACATAGATCTCTAAAGAACAGTGCACAGGTACACGATATGATCTTAAGATCGTTGGAATGGCAATGATCTTCTCCTCCTTAAAGCTTATGGGCTAACCGAGTGTGGATCTCTCATTCTATCTCTGACCATCTTGAGATAGCAACCTTTCTATTCCCTTCCACTGCTTAGTTAGAATGATACGGAAGACTACATGATCAAATGCTGGATCAATCCGTGAATTCGATGATCTTCACAGAGCAGATCCGTAGTTTATCAAGGTCTTGAGAAACCAGAAACGAGTGAAGGTTAGAGCCCTCATTCCTATTTCATTCACCGCTTGACTGACCACATACAGGAAGGCTCCTTATCAAATCTATAAGTAAGTAAATCCGATATCGCATTTCACTAAGCGACAGAGATAGGGGACCTCTCTTCTCAATCAGCTCCTCCCGCTCTGCCTAACCTGGGTATAGATAGAACGTTGGTCCGTGAGGACAAGTATAGTACGCCCCTAGTTCTAGTTAAGTATGTCTTATTGACCGAAAGTAAGGATAAGCAGAAGAAGCAGGAACTTATCTTCCAAACCAGTAGCCCTTACTTTCCTACCATCCAATCTGACTGAACTGAATCCGAATCCTAAAAGGCAAGACCCAAACCACCGGTCGATCAACAGTTCTTCTTTCACTTCCATCTCTTGATACCAGTTTGATTGCTTTTCTTACCACTGCTGTAGTGAACCGCATCTCTAAGCACCGGGAGTCGTGAACCGCGCACAAGGTCCTTCTTAAACTAGAAATAAGTGAAATAATTGTTCAGGGTCACCTTGGCAATGTTATTACTAGTAGCTGAGATGGTGAGTTAGAAGCTAAAGGCTGTAGAGCTTATTCGTATTGTCAGCTAGAAACTTGTTATCAGATCTATACGGGACACAATCTTGTGGTGAAAGCCGCCATCAACATTCGCGTAGAGAGGTGCTTCCCAAAAAGGGAGGGGAAAACGAGATGATTGCTTCGCCCAGTAAACTATGCTTGCTCTGATGACCTGGCCTTTCTCCCGTTAAAAGGTGGGTACCTTTCCCTAAATCCTTATCCCGCTAGCCAGATCTCTACCGTCTTATTGATCGAAACCTAGGGATACTTATTTCTTTTCTTGATGATTGAAAAGCTAGTTTGAATTCGTTGATCTGCCGATACCTTTGATTTCAATGGCCAGCGAGCTTGTGTATTACTTTTGCAAATGATAGTGAACGGCAGCGTATCTCTTTTATTTACTTCTGTTGATGTCCCGAACTGCTTAGCGGTTAGTTAAGGATAGCCATGCTATTGTCCATTCCGTCTAGCCGCTATTGTCCAATTATAGTACAGTGTCAGTTAGGACGGGCCTGCCCCTGCTTGCTTCCTAGAGAGTAAGAGATGGATGTCCTAGAGAGGGGGACTATTTCTTCCGAGAAGTGCAAGATGGGGAATAACCTATTGATATTGCTGACTCAAGATAGAAAGGAGCCTTATTTCTAGTTTAAACAAGCTAGGTTGATTGTTTTGGGCACAAAGCCTTGCTCTCCCCAATCATGGTATAATAGTTGGGCGGCTAGAAAGGCATGACTCAACCTTTCTTAGAAGAGAGAAGAGATTTGAAGTAGTGTAGCTTGCTGTTCACTATACTAGGTAGGCTCGAGTAATCTTAAAACAAGAGCTCGCTGTTCACTAGTAGCTGTCTCATAGGCCCTGCCCTTTATGCTATACTCGTTTACTCTTCTATGAAAGACTTTTTCTATTACAGACTTGAGTACACTACCTCGTCGGTACAGCAATATAGAATATCCGAGCAAAACAACCTCAAGATGCTTGCTAACCAATTTCTTCCAGCTAGTACACCCCTCTTTCGGATACTCTTTAGGGAACACATGTAGCCTGCAAATTAGCAGCCACCGCTCGACCTGTTCCTTAATTATGGGTAATAGTCCAGAGTGGTGCACAGCAATGCCCCTCTGGAGAATAGTAAACATCTGATCTATAGCCGGCAAGTTCCTGTCTTCTTCACTAAGGCACAGTATAGCGCTATGAAAGACCAGGTCTATGGCATCTTTCTCCTCTTATTAAAAGCTAGGACATGGACATGGCGTGGTGCTCACACTCCCTCTTGCTTGAAGCTTAATATTCTCACCGGTTGGAAGAGCCTCTCCATTTTCATCTATTTGTTTGTTCTTTTATTTCATAAACAGCATTAGTGTGAATTATGGGTGCGTCATACATGAAGCAAAAAAGAGAGGCAGACATACAAAAACAAAACATACCTTGACAATCCGGTAGATGTAAGAATCACTACACTATAAGTTCGAGCAGCATCAACTCTGGCTGGTAGTTGAAAGTGGAATAATGGGTATTAGGCTTTGCCTTTTGGCTAGTTTGAAATCCTGAGCCTCAAAGCGTGACGGGTCAAATTCTTTTGAAAGACCGGGCCGGTCACTATTTAGCTCGTTTGGATGGAATCAGGGACAGAGCTAGAATCTTCCTCAGAGGGCGGGGATAAAGGGGAAAGTGCTTTCTTGGATGGCAATCGCCATGGGTAGAGATCATGTTCGGTTGGCAGCTGTTCTTTCGACAGCTAGGAGTTGACAGACTTTTCGATTTTCAAAAGTCAATATCCCTTTTTGAGCTTGCCCTGTGAATCCAGGTGCTTTTTCGGCAATGAATTCCGTTTTCTCCGTTTTCCTCTCAGGTGCAGATGAATAAGAAATGTGATGTTATCCACTTAAGAAGTTCTTTGAAAGTCAAGAGAATTCCTTGTGTGACCCGACGGAGAGGAATAAAGAAGTCTATACTATTCTCGAATCCGTCTTCTTTTTGAGGAATGTAAAACTGGTGCTATCGCCTATCATATAGTCGATCCAGGATTAGCGAACATTGCTTCCACTTTCATCAATATTGGCTGGAATGGGTTCAGCTGTATACTCTCTAGGTAGAAGATCCCCAATCATTAGCTCGTCAAATTCTTTCTAGAAAAAAAGTTCTGTATTAGATCACATCTCCAACTACTAAATCCCCTTCTAACAAAAGAAACAATTGCAGGAGAGCGTGAACAAGAAGTTAGGTCTTACTATTTTCTCATAAGAGAAGTAGAAAGGCAAGTCGACCAGAGCGATGGTTGACACAATAGGTCTTCCGGGCTAGCAAGCACTCCAATCCACCTCCCCTCGACCTCTCAAACGGGTCAAACTCGAAAAAACCTGAATCTCAAATCCAAACCTTTAGCCCAATTTATCTCCCAGTGCTCCTCATTGGCACTGTTAACCTCTTCTCTGAACCGTCCAGTCAGCACACCAGCTCTTGTCTCAATCACTGTTATCTGATTCTTCTTCGACAATCTGTTGCTACATTGTAGATTGAGATCCCGGTATAATTGGCCGAGAGATTCATGTAACAGCATGGATTTCTCTTCCTGTCAAGCAAGGCGACAGTCAAGGAGTGTTAGAAATTATCCAATGGATATTTCCTTCCTCAGATCAAAACCTAAATGTGCCAGGATCATAGAAGCAAGGGCAATAAGTATGAATGAATTTGAGCTGTTGCTAATAACTCTGCCACCTGAATACTTGATTCATTAAGGTCGTCACCCTCCGGAAGTCTCTATCGTTTTCTTTGTTTGTCTGTTAAGCTTCACAGGGCCTAAATCAAACTCCAATCTTACACTCACGACGACACCGAGATCTTCGACTTAGCTCCCACAGGTCATCCACCCGGGGCGGAAGATAACGAAAGGGAGACAAAGTCCTAACTAAATCAACACACAATAACCTCAACCTTCTACCTTCTATCTTTATCCAAAGTCGAGGAGATTCGTTCTTATCTATAGATAAGGCAAGAGAGAACTTATGACCTCGCGGATGGAGAGGGATTCGAACCCCCGGTATTCCTATCAATACTTCGGTTTTCAAGACCGACTCTTTCAACCGCTCAGACATCCATCCCTGCGCTCGCCCGCCCTATCTATCTGCGCGCTTGCAGGTAGGGGCAACTCTATGTGATTCGCTACGCTTGCTTGCGCCCCACCCCGTAAGCTGACTCTATTGCCTAGCGGTTAGCGACACTTTTCCGGTAGTACGAATCGCTACGCTTCGCTTCTTTCTATATGATAATATGCACCGTCGGTTGCTGCGCTCCCTGCGGGTAATAGCAAGAGAGTGAAGAACGAACGATCCTCAAAAAAGTCAGCAGTGAATGAGTCCGACTCGAGTTCGTGAGTCAAAGGCGTGGCAAGAGAGCGAGTTCGACTCGCGAACGATCCGCAAGTGAAGGACCGATCCTTTAACGCCAGTACTGTTGCGAGACTGGTACTTGGCGGCTCACGAGCAACATATAGACTAAGGTTGCCCATCACTCCCTCGCTCCTTTTTGAAGGCCCACCGCTCCCCCTTTCTTTAAGTATCTATCCCGGCTTGCATTTTGGGGCGAGTACTACAGTTCCTCCATAATCACACAGAACGCCCAGCTTCGCAGAGCTGCTCTCTCCCCAGTCCACAGCAAGGTGTGGAATCTGGATCTACTGTGTGTTCTGACTCTATTGGATCAAGTCAGATACTAAGCCTTCTACTACTACTTAGGAGAGAAAATGCTATATTTCAGAGATTGGACTCTATTACTGTGTTTTTTCAGGGCTGTCCCCTAAAAGGTTCCCTGGATCCATTCTGACCTAAATGGATGAATGAAGAAGGGGGCGAGCAGATACGACGGCCACACACACTTCTTTTTAGCCGAATAAAGCCGGATCTACTACACTATAAGGATCAGAGAAAGATTGAGAAAGCAAGATCAAACCTACTCTACTGTCGATTCAAAAGGTAAACAGCCCCCGAAGACTTTATCAATGAATGGATCAAAGAAGGAGGCTCTATCTAAGTCATCGTATATAAGGGAAGAAGCCCGCCCCTGATCGAAGAATGAAGAAGCTAGCCCGGGTAGACTTTAAGAGCTCTTGCTCTGCCTATCCGTCTCGCTCCGTCTTGGAGGTCATAGAAAGATACGAAGGGCCTACTCTTTTCATTAAAGCCCTACTCTTAATAATAGTGAAAGCCCCCTTCTCTTACCTACTTTGACTCATATCTTCGGTATACCTCAATACAAGACAAGCACTGGAAAGGATATTCAATAAAAACCGGGCTATCGCCCTATCTAAGCGGGTTTCCCCTCTCCTCTACGGGAGTCCTCTTTTCATTTCTGTTCCTGTGTCTATCGCTATCGCCCTATTCTCTCTCAATTAAATGAGGGGGAGTACCTTTTCTTTAGCTTCCAACATGAAAGATTGACCCCCTAAAGTGCCAGATATGCAAGTTTGATGAAGGACTACTTACTTAGCTTAGCTAAAGACTCAAAAAAAAGTGGACTTCAGGAACTGACCTAAGAATAGCTCTCTCTCTAATACTCTTGCAAAGAATTGGATAAGTGGAAAAATGCTAAAATGCCTTTCATTTCTCTTATAGGGTCTTTCTTTGTCCTACTTATAGTATCTTTCCTCCAGCCTATCGAAACTCGTGTTTTTATTAACCAACAACACATGCACTTTGTTAGAACTAAAGAAAAGGTTATTCAATCCACTAGTGCAACTGAAGTGAAGGAATTATCTATTCTGAACCTCCACAAGAAAGAGCTCATAACCACTGCTTTTGAACAGCTCTCCTCAACTGAAGGCGCACTACTGTTACTATCAGTCTAGTCTCTCGAGGGCACTCTTTCGATCTCGAACAAACTGACTTCTTTTGCCGGAAGAGAGATATTCAGAAAACCCGATTTCCAGTCCTGTCTTAAGAACCCGACTCCAAAGAAAGAAAAAAGAAAAGCGGACTAAAAGAGAACAACAAAAGAGAGATCACTTTCGACGATTGAACAGCACTTTTATATCCAGATTGGAACTGGACTTGAACCTTCATATCCAGATTTCACTCCACTTTCACTTTCATATCAGGAACGTCGACTTGCACTTTCAATAGTGAATTATTCATTCAATAGTATTCACATAGGCCAAGAAAGACGAATAAGACCTTTCACTCCCTATTTCACGTATAATCGAGAGACTCAGAATATCAGTGCCTTGGGTAAATGCCTACCAAAGGGAGAAGATTACCGAACTTTTTTCTGTCCTCTTCGCTTCCTAAAATATTTAGGGAAAAGGCCTAGTCGGCCACCGCTTGCTAACGACGGAAGGCATCGTCAATGAAAGGGTCCTCGCGTGGGACTTAGTTGGAAAGGTAGGTGTTCGGCATGTCCCTTGCTTGCGAACTTCTTTAGTAGGGCGGGTAGCTTTGGAGATCCCATTTTTGACGTTTACCGTTGTCCCCAGACTTCACTCTTTCAACACTTGTCTACTTTCGAAATAGTCAGGCGGGTCCCTGTCCCTGTCTCCAAGTGTGTGATCCACCGATTCACTGAGTGGGTCTTTCTTACCGCAGTTTTCCCTATCTCTTAAAGCCCTATCAGACTTCCGATCCATCCCTTGTTTGCCGATTGAGGAAAGCCTTATATGGTCTCAAACAAGCACCCAGAGCGTCGGTTTGCAAAATGAAAGATGGCCATGGTGAATGTTAATGATTCAGACAGAGCTCGTGTGATCATTCTTTGTTTGTTCGTTATACGGCTTATGGTATGGTTATTTTTTTTTTCTATGTTTATAACATTCTAAAAGCTGGCATTGTGAAATGGGAATTTGCTTTCTTTTTTCACACCTTCAGAAACAGTTCTGAATGAAAGATCTTGGTGACTTGAGGTACTTTATCGGTATTGAGGAATAGAATCCCTATTGTGGGTACATAGATCATGAGCCAACAGAAGCCCTTGAGTTGATTTGCTCGATTTACCGCCACATACTACTTACTAAACGGACTCTACTTTAGGGGTCGGGTCTCGATCCGAGTTGTTTAGCGAATGACTCAACCAATACATCTCTACTTCGAGGTGTAAATCAATTCCACTCTTTACCCTATCCCTGTCTTAATGAAAGAATCGCATTTTCTACTTTGACCTTGCGAGCACCCACTCCAAACAGGGAGGGCGAACTCTTATCTCCCCGATCTCCAGGACCGCAAAATAGATGGCATTTTCTGTCTTCTTAGCCGACGTAAGACCTTCATCCGGCAGCAAAAAGCTTTCCCTTGGAGCAGCTCAAACGTCTTCTGGGTATGAAGAAGCAGGAGTGCACCACATGGAGGAGAACCCAACTCGCCTTTTTATGCCAAGTCACTGGACCGGCGAAACTGATTCCTCCGAGGTTGAGCTTTCAAAGCGGGATCGTTCCAACGCGCCCACGCCTTACTGCTTATTCAGGGGCGGGCGAAAACTCCTATGGAACCATTCGACATTCATAGCCTTTCAATCCTATTCGGATCTTGCAAGACTGGAATAGGAAACGAAAGTCATCCTGAAAGATGCTAGGAGCTTCTTCCCCGCATATCCATCCTAAGCTGAAACATTACGGGCAGCTACATCTAGGCTTATAGTAAGCGATTCAAACTCTCTCTTTAGTGGACACACACGACATGATAAATGTGATGGAAGGCTGGAGACATCGCTCCATCGGGCATTAGACAGAAGCCAGTGGTATCCAGAGTGTGCTACCCCGGCTGGACCAAAAAGGGATTAATACTACTTCAAAGTCGAAAATCCGGTAACCATGACCGCCCTAAAACGAAGCGAACAGAACTACACTTCAAAACGGAGTCAGTTAGAAAATGGGTGAGATAGCTCAGTTGGTAAGAAATCGCATAGGACTCAAAACTTTTGAAAAACGATTTCAAATCTTGACCTAGTATTTGAAATAAGAAATTGCTTATTAAAACATTAATCTGCCATTGAATTCGAAAAGGTGGAACGAAGTGACACGACAATATTCTTTTGAGCGTATGTCGCTAAGCGAGTGAAGATCCCATCTATTATCTACAGCTGGGTTTAGTCGTTCAATAAAGGTTATAGGGCCTGTCCGTCCGGTGTACGTACCATCCTTAGGTCTACTACTTTCAAGTACGGGTTCGTTCAAAACAAAGTTTTCCGAGGCTATCGATTCGTACCTGCTACCGAAGGAGCTTTTGCTTGCTTTTCTAGTACACGGTATACTTTCCAGATAGATAAGGACATGCAAAATATTTCTCTTTGGATTTGGACCTACAGTAGCCACTTGTAAGAGCTGGTTTTGAACCCACTGAGGTACGATCTACGATCAAAGTACCATGAATCTGCTTATAATCCACTTGACGGCCTACTCAAAAGCTGTCTTCTTTCCTTCGTTCGGTGTATCCACCCGATCAATCGGGAATCCCATGGCAGGGAGGAGGGGGAGCTTTGTTAGGAATATTCCCCGCTTCCACTTCTATATTATGGCATAAAGTGCATTGTACCTTCAATTCTGTGCTTCTATTGAAGATCTCTTCCAAAGCATAACGATAGAAGGCAGCTATCTCGAAAGGTACCAAACGCCGCAGGGGGTCTTTCTTTCTTCCCTTATGTTGAATCGACTTCCTTGTCTCTTTCTAGAAAGTCAGCAGCTGGCCCAAGGTGACCTACTGGGAAATGAAAAACAATTGGTTCAATCGGGTACTTATAAGCCGAACGGAGTTCTCTCTCATATTGTTATGTTTACCTGGAATGCCATAAGCCTGCTCTCAAGGAACAACTCGAATCACTGCTGACGCGGGACTTGCTTTCGCACGGGGAGTTGGATAAATTACCCTCTTGTGGGTACGGCGATAGATAGCAATAGCAACGGATTGATTATGATTATGATTAAGTAGACTGACTGTTGGATGAGCTCCAAGAGGTGATGAGCCTGATGAGTCAACCAAAGGGAGTGGGCCCTTTAAACCCCTAGGGCGTAAGCATTTCTGCCTATCCAAAATAAGAGGTAAAGTCAATCTTGAATGCGGTTAGTACCTATTAGTATTAGATACAGAATCCTATTTGCTTTGAGCGCCCCTATCCTATATTCTCTCTATCTATAGATAGAGAAAGACATGCTCGATATGAATTGGGACAAAGAAGAAAGTCAAAAGCAGGAGGTAGGTCCGTGGTTTCAAGTTGAGTAGTGAGTGGTTCCTTGAGGGGAGTCGGCAGAAACCTTTACTCATTTGATTTCCTCCCAAAAGAAGGAGGGGCAAGGCTGATGTGGTAGGCGCCAAGAAAGATACCATTCAATTAGGCACCAGGTACTATCCATCACACTTAGAGTTGGTATTTATTGTTTGATTCGAATCCCTGCTTACCAAACAGTTGTCATAACAGATTTGAATGACGATATCCAATTATGAAATGGCTAGAGGAGGCACAGAGATAAGACAGAACAGATGGTAAGGTGGGGGACCCATACCTTTATTCTATTACCGTGAATCACTCCAAAGGTTCACAGGCACTAGCTCCCGCTAAGAAGAATCTGGCAGTTCAACATCGGTCATGTCAGAAACCTAAGATTCGTGAATAAAGTGATACTAGTTCGATCAGCCGAATTCCTCTCATTTCTTGCTTAAAAGTGGCTACTTCTTGTTCTTCTGATGAACCGGTCGTTCCCTCCACTTCCGCTTCCGCTGCGTAACCTTCACTCTCAGATTGTAAACGATATCAAAAGATGGGACTAATCCTGTTTGATCTTACTATCACGAGAAGAATTAAGTGGTTCAGCGGTTCAGTCACCGGTTCTGGTATTCCATTTTGAATATGGATAGGAATGAAAGTAGGATAAAACGAGATTGAGTTTACTCTTTCATCGAGGAAGTTTAAAAGGCAATAGAATTACTCAATAAGTTAAGTAAGAAGTCACTTCTTTCTTGACTCTTTAGCCCTTGACATATGAACAACAAAACATGTCCTTAACGGGACTGATTCCAAGGCATCTCGTACTAAAAAATGTGTTAACCGGACTCCGGAAACTTCCAGGAAAAAACTTCTCGATGAAAATCGATGCAAAATCATTCCAAGCGAGAAAATGGCTTGCGCGCTAACGCGCGAACGCCTTTCGAGTAACCCAGCAAACGGCTTTCGAGTAACAAAGGCCAGACGGAATGATTGCTCGGTATGAGAGAGATTCTTAGCCAGGGGTTTGGTAGCTTATGCCCCCTAGTTTGCAACGTAGAGCAGAAATGGTTGAAACGGCTCCCATTGTGTGTGGGAATTCTTGCAAATGTGCATGGAAAGAGCTAGACCCCCTCTCATATCTTGCATCGCTCATAGGATTGTTCGGGAGCTGCATAGCTATTGACTTGGTCATCATTTGATGAAACTTCCCCGCCTAGCGTTGGAAGGAGAGAGTTTGTCAGAAATGACTTGTACCTGATGGGATATCTTGGCTGCCGTGAATGATACTGAGCTACCGGATCTCGGGACCATGGTGCATTATCTACCTACCAATGGGGTCTGCTTTGTCAAACAAGTAAAGTGCACGAAGACGTGTCAAAGGAAAGGAATAGAACTTGTTTGGCTGTTCGACCCGCGTCGGTTGTTGATATTGGATGAGATAGCTCGAGAAGGGAACAAAGAATGCCAACTGGCTGTGGCGAGCGCTCTCCTACTGTTAGTGGCTTAGCTTCGGGGCTCGACTCCTCGATGGAATCAAGATAGAGCTATGAACCCATACGCCCTCTTGTTTCAGGTTTCATAGTTTAGGCAACTACAATTCTTGTTTGTATTAGAATGCATAGTTGTTTGAAACGAAAGGAAAAGATTGTTGGTACGAAAGCCGCTATTACACCACTTGAGGGCTGAACCAACCTCATGCTCCATCAGATACAAGAAACAGCCCAACTCTGAGCTTATCGATCTGAAATGCACTTTTCAACCAATGCCTTAGCGAGAGAATGGAGGAGTAGACGCCTCTTCTTATAGATGGACTATGTTTTCTATTTTTATATGATTATTCGAGTTAGGTGGTTGAGATGCTTCTACAGGGTGGTTCTTGATAGGGCAGCTTCTAATACAATCAGTTAAAGACGTAGTGTATCTACTTGAAATCGAATGAAAAGGAATGCACTCCCTTTGGTCGGGGTTCGCCATTCGATGCCTCAACCAAAGGGATTATTGGAGGTGGTAGTATGAGCCAAGATAGCCGTGAGATACGTTAAGCTGCTAATATGTCCATCTTTGTATCCATACGGAGGGAGAAGGGAAGGCCCATTGATCCTCTTATGAGTCGCTTAACTAAAGCTCGAACGATGTCCCTTCTGGTTCGCCCGAGATTCCTGTAATAATGCTTGATCCATAGTAACGTAAGTAGAAATGGGGAGGTCGAAGCTAGCGGTCAAGCTGCTCCATTAGACCCGAAGCTTTCTTCTTATCCCTTTTGTCTTCTTACGTAGGATGATTTCATCCGAGTGTGTGTAAGGCGGGTGGCATTCTTAGCCATAAGCTCTAAGCAACCACCTACTTGTAATATGGTATCCTTTCTCTCTTCCTGGGACTTGAGGGGAGGTTAGTACCGCGAATAAAGTAGTACTCGCTATCCAGCCAGTCATCTACTTGACAAGTTTGGAAAGAATCTCTCGGAAAAGAGAGCGCAATCTCTCTTTGCTTGTGCCACCCGGGCGGAAGATATATCTGAGTCGAGCTCGTCGAAGAAGAAACTGCTACTGACATCCAGGGATGAGGGCTCAGATCAGAGTGAACAAACAGTGCGAAAGAGACTGAGAAGGGGAAGCATGCGCCCGAAAGGGGGGCCATTGCTCCATGTATAATATAACTCGGGATGTTTCACTATATTATATCCCCATTGCTAAACGCAATAGGAAGGGAAAGAAACGTTTCTCCTTCTACACATTTATGAAAATAAATGGCTTCCCGTCGCTCACAGCAGCTTCTCTAGTTTCATTATCGCCAAAAACAAAGGAAATCGACTTAGTCGCTCGCTTGTACCTCCATTTCCAATGGCTAATTCACGCATGTTGTACTTCTCCATAGTTTGCTCGAATCGAACTTGTCCGTACCGACATAATCAGTATCTCCCGGACTACCAAGGCAAAAAAACCCAGTAAACTAGTGACTTGAATCATACTTCCTTCCTCTTTGATTGAGGAAACCTAACTACAGGAACTGCTTAAGTCAAGAACAAACAGATGGAGTATTTCTTCCTTTCGAACTAGAAAAAGTTAGGCTACAGCAAGCGCAAGTCATCCCCTTGCGAAGTGCAAAACAAGGGAAATCTGACTTCATAAAAACAAGTTGAGCTATCGTTCCCTTCATTGACCTACTAACTCGTGATACAGCGCGCGTTTCTTCCTCAGAATCTCATTTCAAAAGGCATGAACCATCCCCTAACTTGGAAGGGGACAGGAACAGAAGACACATGACAAGCCTTGTTTCCTACTTGCTGACCCTAGAACAACAAGAGGCAACAGGCTTGCTTAACACTCGAACAAGAGGAAATCGCTTCGTCTTTTTGCCCTTGGCGCGCCTTCTACTTCTGTCGGCACAACTACGTATTTATTAGAATAGTGCTTTGCTCGGTCCTGCTTTGGACCTATGATCCACTGGTGATTAATCAGCATCTACAGCTTTCGCTTTGGGCCGGGAATTTGGAGAGATTGGCTCTATAGAAAGGGAAGCGAGTCTTTGAACTATGTTAGCGCCGAGGGTTCACTAAACCTACTGTCCTTCTGACTTTCGTGTTTCGTAACTCATTAGATTCCTAGCTTTTTAGCGGGGGCTTTGGCAGAGAAATAGCTAGATCTGTAACAATCAAAATAAGTCGGTGTTCAGTTCATTAGAGCAAGGAGAAAGTTCACTAGATAGACAGGTTGGACAATGAGGGCTTTTACTCTCCCTATCTCGAGTAGGATCATTGAAAAGAAAGAAAAGGAATGGTTTCTTCAACTGGCTTGTGCCACAGCTCATAGCTCGAATCGGGATTGGAAAAACGGAAGGAAAGTAAGGCTCTAGCGCCTTACTTTCTCGTTGAACTAATTCTTGCAATACATACAAATTGTTTAAGAAAGTGGATGAAGAGAAAGCTCACTGACGATTCTCATTTCAATAATCCGACCTTCCTCCGTCCCACTAATGATACTGAGCTTTTTCCAGTCCATTCAGTCCATGCACTCCAGTCTATTTACGCCTAAAACACGAGGCAAGGAGATCTATTTACAATAAAAATGACATACAACATAATTGATGTGACCTACCTGTGCGAAGGAAAATAGAGAACCCACTTTCCTTTCCCTATCTCTTGCGGGTGATCCCTCCGAGACCTTCCCATTTAAGCATTGCCCATCGGCTTGAAGAGAAGTTAGTTACCCATTCGCATTCTTGCCACATTGTTCATTGGTCTATTCTAAGATGGGAATCCATTTTATGAGAACAATCCGTATTCAAATCATAAATAAGTCTGATACCCCACTTTTACACGACATCTATATTGGTACTATGTCCGTCTTGGTCCTGTCCTGATCCGTGACTTTGACTCGGGTCCTAGTCTTTTCGCGTAAGGCTTAGCTTAAAAAGACGAGTGTGTTTTTGCCTTGCTGCGTCATACCCTCCTTCTTTTCCGTTTCCACGCTCTGAAATCAGAGCTGTAGCCTTCGCCATTGGTGGAAAAAGGTCTCGCATTGGCGGAACAGAGCAGAGGGTTGCCACCTTTGTCCACATATTATTACCTTCGAGTAACCGTCCACTCCAGCCTCTTACGCTGATCCAGTGCCATTGCTAATTATGTTTCAGTCGTGTTACTTTCCTATCATAACCTAGGCTTACACAAGTTTTGTACTCTATTAATATGGGCGGTACCGTTCATAAATCTAATGGCCAAGACGTAAAGCTTAAAGTGATCCATACCTCCTTGCTAGGCTAGCCTTCGAGCGAGTCCAATCTCACAGCTCATACCTTCACCCCCGGTCCCTTTTCCCTATACCCCATGCTTAGTCCCCTTCTTTGGTCGTAGATGAAGTATGATTGGAGAAAAAAGTACTCGTTTCGTCCAGTCCCATCCCGCAAGTCCTCCCTCTTCACATGGATGGATTTTCGTTTCCATCACAAAGAGGAGGCAAGTATCCTCCTGCTTCAAAACAATGCGAAGCTCACGAACAAGGCACTGGAGCATGCTTTTCGATTCCTAAATGCCCTTTATCTTTACCATATAGATTTCAGGGATCAATGAGACCATCAGAGATGCTTGATCTTACCCTCATTCGAGAAGGTCTTAGTTGGGTGAGGCAAGTCATGATAAGAAAATCATGGGTGATAAGACCAATGAAAGAAACCCATATCATCATTGACAGAGAAGTGGATAGACCACAGGAATCATGAATGAATCGAGGCTTCAATGATACAAGCTTGATAATGATACTCTATCAACGGAATTTCTTAAATAGGGGCATCCCGACTTGCTTCATTCAATAGAGAAGAGACGGACTTCCATAGAGCATAGATACCCGCTTTTGATTCAGAATACATGAGACCCGGGCTTAGAAGTTCTGAGATGACAGTACCTGATAGTCATATCGACTTAAGGACATGGTTTGGGTCCCACGAGAGGAAGAAACGAAGATGTCTGGTCGTGGGACTGGTAACCTTGTCTGCTCTAGTACGAGTGATCCGGTATTCATTACATCAATTCTATCGTGTCAAATCGGGTCAAATAGCTCAGTCTTGAACTCGAAAGCCGTTCGCGCCTTCTGTACTCTAAAGCCGTTTGCACTGAAGTGCAAGCCATTTTCTTCGCTCTTTAAACTCTAAAGTACTTACTAAATAGGGGCTGCGCATACGTTTTCTCGCTTGGAGCACAAGGGGAAATACCGATTGCGATTGAACTCCCTTCGGGGTACGCCCGGATTGCACTGATCCGGTTTAAAACAACCGGAATGTAAGGATAGCTCAGTCTTGAACTGGAAAGCCAGTCCAATCTACAAATAAAGGGACAAACAAAGTGCCAAGTAAGAGAAAGGATTTCTTGCGCGATTAGGTCGTGTAATACGAAATACAGGCTGTGCTGCATCCGAATAGCAATCTCTCCATCCGCGTGTCTCCTTCTAGTGCGGAGGCTGAGCTTCGAGCTCTTGCTACTACTGCTACTCCCTATTCTTCTAGACAGTCACTAACAATAATTCTATCCCATCCTCCCTCATCGAAGCCAGTAAATGAAAAACCAGTAGTAATGGATCAAGACGAAAGGAAAACGCCTTAACATAGCTGGCCCGCCCGCAGAGGTACGTACGGCCTATCGCTGCTTTCAAACGAGCGGGTTTTCTCGAAAGCTTTTCCTGGACCAAGCCCGGATCAACAAGGGAATAGTCATTCCCAAAAGCAAGCGAAATCACTATTGAAGAGATTTCGAATTCTACTAAATAGTTCTGTACTTCCAATCCCACCGGATTCATTCCACTTATCTTGCCTCATACGATCGATGTTATAACCGCTACCCGACCCTATCTTTTCTTTTGTTCCGTGCTTCCTCCTCCGGGTCAGCTGTGATTCGAGTCACAAGAAATAACATAGTTGAGGAAGTGAGTAAAGTATCCGGTGACAGTGAAAGCGTATAAAAAACGATCTACGGCTCCGCCGTTTACCAATAAATAAGGTGGCTGATACAATTCAAAGATGTCCTCAAGTCCTTGTTTCGGGTGAGCGGCCCTGGCCAGGTACACAAATAATGGAATCGTTCTCATTTCAAATTCCATCAATTTCTCCTATAAGAGAATATCACCTAGAACTCGCTAGTGAAGGATACCAATTCTTCCACGGGGGAATAAGGATAAGGATTTTTGGATCATCCTTTGACGGGCATCGAGTCCAATCTCGCAGCTCATACCTTCTAAAGACACCCGACGAAGGAATCAAAACTCCATTAGCCAGGAATGAAAATCAATTCCATATGCCATTTGTAAGTCTCCTATCCGAACTTTTTAGGCGTGACCTTTGGTCTCTTTCGCCGGGCGAACTAAAGCAAGAGAAGCACCGGGCCCTTCATCTGGCAGATAAGCTTTGGGATCTGCTGATGATGACCATGGAAATCTAGCAGCTTCTCCATCTTAGGCGAACGATTAATCGGTCTATGACCTTGCAAGGCACTCACTTTAGTACGATTAGCAAGATCAGTTATTTAGGTAAGTTATTTCTTGTGTTAGAAGGAGCTGCAAGGCACAAGATAAACCCTGTAGAAGCATCTCACTGGAATATTTTAGGCATTCTAATCCGAGAAATGAATGATTAAGCCAACATGGCAGTTAATACTTCAGCTTTCTGGAAGGACCCAACGCCCTAAATCCTATCTATGCTTCCAGCTTCCTCCGAGGCTACAACTCATTTCATCTAAGGGTGCAGGGAAGGGAAGCTGCAAGCTAAGCAAGTAAATCCTCAGTAAGCGGAAGCTTAAGTTAATAGCACGTAGTAAACCTCTGCTTATAAACAAAAGTGATCACACCTATCCAAAAACTCATAGGATTCCTATTCCTTTCATTGATTTTGGGACAAGAAGATAAGACTAGAAGGCTCAGCAGAAGCTAAACTAAAAACTAGAACTATGCTTCCCACACCCGCACTGTCACCTGGAGCAGTACGAAAGCAGGAAACATATGTTGATGAAGTCTACAGTAGTAGTGCCTTTTTCTTGGATCTGTTTCTATTTGAAAAATCCGAAATCGAGTCTCTTTGGATATAGAAAAAAAAACGGTAAAGAACGAATCGGGGGTAGAAGTTACGGCACCCTACCTTTCTTTACGCTGCCTTCTATCGTTGGCCCTGAAGAGGAGAGCCAGCCCTTACTGGCATCCATCCACTTAAATAAGTCTGGTGGGTTCGCTTGAACCGATACAAGAGGAACTCAGGAATTGAAGAAAAACATGATTGCTGGATTTGATCCATTAACACAGGGGCAAGCGTTGGCATACCGAGCTCCCCCAACCATAGATAGGGATTTGATCTTGGACTGAGAACATAGCGGTAACGGCTGTTTTAGAAAGCACCTCTGCCTTTCCTGAAACTCAAACAACCTACTAGGCTGGCTAATCCAGACGAAGAAGATAGCGAGAAAACGACTCCTCAAGCCGAAGTAAGGGCGGGACCATCTTCTTTTCTGACCGTTTGGAGCTGCTCACAAGGCCTAAACCTTCCTGTAATCCCTGGAGCTTCGTCAGAGCCTTTTCCTTCCCCACAGGCCAGAGCTCAATTTACCTTCGCCACAGCTCTAAAATAAGGAGAATCAGCTCAAGATAAAAGGGCTCGCACTCAATTGATCCGGGTCAACACTTCCTGTATCTGGTTTCGGCTTGATTTTGACTCCTTGTAGGGGCTCATGACAGTCCTGTAGGGGATCCAAACAAAGGCTTTCGAGTAACAAAGAACGGCCTTTACCCGCCTCTTGTGTACAATCTATCGCATGCTCCATGCCTGAAAATCGATATGAGATGCTTCTACAGGGTTTGCTTGGCTGAAGCGAGGAGTGATATGATTGCAGATCCAAAGAAGCTTTGGAAAAGCCTTGTTACTATTAAAAGAAAAGATATCTCGGTAACGAAAACTACTAAGGTCTTCTTGAGAACTAGTCTACCGAATAAGTAGTCTAGAAATAGAGGAAGGAGAGAAGCATTTTCACGGAGTCAACAAAAGCCATCCCAACTTGCACTTCCTTATTCCACTATTGCGATATCTTTGTCCTGGACAAAGACCAAGAGCTGGTGCAGGTGAAAGAAGGGTTTCTTTGCTAAGAAGGTACGAGGTGAGTCGGCAATTGAACCTATATTCATTCCACTAGCCCTAAAAGCATTCTCAATATAGTCAAGAGGGGGAATGGATTCTACAAGAAAAGGCGGGCAAAGGTAGTTCTGGGGTCAATTCTTGGAGCATAGCTCATTTCTAAGTCCCCAACCCATCTCGTGCTCGTGCTGTACGCGATCGAATCTTGCGGCCGGATAGAGCAATGGAATCACCGAGTCGTATGAAAAGAGGGCTCTTCTTTTTAATCTTAACACAAAGGCTAGCTCCCCTGGGGAAAAAAATGACAATCATTTGTATTACTTTCCTACCAATCCTGAACTAGCTATGACCCTTATAGCGAGCCTCGCTTTACCGTTTCAGATAGAAATGGCGCTCCTAAAGTCGATTGGATACTTTCTTTTTTATTGTCAGCTAAGCCGTGGACTTTCTCACGTGAAGAACTCCTTCTTATGAGCTCATGGATTCAGCAGACAGTTCACGTCATATTAGGAAATTAGTTCATTAATTCGTTTATTTGCCAACGAAGAAGCCTTGCGCTACTCGGAAAGTACTGACTAGAGGGGCGTGTGGATCCACAGTCCTAGCCATTCTCACAACGGGATAATAAAGCGAACAAAGACCATGAGAAGAGATTACAACATCCTCTAAATCATTTGATCAATATTAAGCTTCTGTCTCCATAGGGGTCTCCTCCGAGTTATTCTCGGTAGCCAAGGCAAGTAAATCTCTACGCCAAGAAATGACTTAGAGAAAGTGATGGAGTTATTGGCCAATCCGAAGAGAAAGGCGAAGCCTCTACTTGATGACCCTACCCTTTTCCATTGGTTCCATTAGGGCGGGGGAAGGGCCAATGGCCCAAACAAATCCTACCTGCGACTCCTCTGGTTTGCTTCTTTCTTTTGATCCAATTCAGACTTCTGTGTTTTTCTTTCTGCTTGCTTCCCTTTCAAATTGATATGCCGGAGATGCTGGTGGAATGTATGCGCCAGAAAGAGTTTGGTATGGTAGCTCGAAGGAAGCATTCAGTTAGGTATCCAATAGCCGCCATTCTTCGCCCTCCATTTTCTTGGTATCAGTCTTTCTACGAGAATTCGAATTTCAATATGCCAAGAAGACATCCAATGGCTTGGGATAACATTGGCGTAGATGCCGCTCCTTTTGGAACCTCGTATTCTTATTCCTTTCTTCTTGATGTGGATCTGTATTCGTTAACGATTTAAACCTTCTCAAGGCAAGGCGGAAGTAGTGCTTGAATACCTCTAAGTACTGAGCTCTCAGCTCATTGATTCATGACACTCTCCTTCCACGGGAAAAATATCTCATTTGAAAGCCCACTATGCTGCTTCTCTCTCACTTGCTGGAAAGCGTGTTACTTACGTAAATATCAGTAGGACATGACCAACCGAACCCGCGAGCTCATAGGTTTAATGACACTTTCCAAAACCCAGACGTCCGCTTTATAAGACATTCTGCTGATTGCCTATTCAGTTGCAGCTAGCCCTTACTTTGAAGGAGAAGATAAGATACCTGGTACGAGCTACTAGGAGACGTACACTTAGGTGTTCCGGCTAAACAAGACCCATACTACCAAAAGGCAGGTATAGAACACATATAGGGAAGACAGACACAAATGCACAAACACATTATCCGGGGGTGTCACCGTTTGCATCGTATCAGTATCATAAGAAAAGATTGATTGTTGTGAGTGATTTTACTACCCTTCCAGACTTAGCAGGTAATGAAGCTGCTGACGAGGGAGGAAATGTCCGTTGAAAATAAAGCGAACCAGTGGGGCTTAAAAGTCACTCTTTTAATAGTTTTTCAGACCGTTAAGTTGTCAATCTTTCCAGCTCCAAAGTTTATTACATTTCCTGGTCTGCCGAGGACAGCACTAGATTGATTGCTTACCGACTTTCATTCAGATACCAACCCATCTTTTTCTCAAAAGCATGGAAATTCACGCCTGTGAAAAGTAAGCAATTTCATCATTTTCCTTCGCAACACAGCTCACTCAATTGTAGAGATACCGAACAGTTTGAGTGATCGATCGACCTTGTCGCACGATGAGCCCATTCTCTCTCTTCCATCCCGCCTTCTGAACCGAACCCTGGAGAAAGACTTCTTGAACAGAACAGAGCTGCAATTCTAGAAACTTCCATTTTCCATTGATCTGGGCGTTGCTATTAAAAGTGGGTCTACCCGCCCCGGCGTGACTCACACTTGACCAACCACTTCTATCTAAGAAAATACTTAGGTAGGGTCAATCTCCCTTCGGGGTTTACGCGTCCTAGTCCGAACCATTGGATCGATCAGAAGAAGAAAGGCAAAGGAATTGAAAGGTAGAGTAAGAAGCATCGCCCAGCAGAGTGATTGAGGGAGTCTTCCCCAGCCCAATGGTCTTCTTTTTTCACTTCCATAACTCCATGGATGCCACCTGGACGTGCCATAGCCATAGACCAAGCACTCTTGTAGCTTCGGAATTGAATGAAGCAAGAGAAAGATCAAGCCGAAGGGCAGGGTCAAAGAGGCCTCACATAAGCTTCTTCTCACAGTGTCAATCGGTGGAACCAACCGTTCGATGCACTCATTACTGCTTTCTTTAATAATATTTCAAGCTGTCTTCTTCAGAGCCTTCTGGATGAATTGGCAAGTGCAGCTAAGGGCATGGCTTGCTTGATAAGTACCCCAGAGGAGGTGTCCTAACGCAATAGGTCAGTTCAAATGACGAATTGAGACAGAAACCAATGGATTCCAGTGGCTGGGGGATCCTATGTCTATAGATAGATTCAACATCCTACCCCCTTCCTCCGCAGCGCAGCATTGGAACCCACTTGGCATAGCCTTAAGAATATTAACTTACAGGCGGGCCTACTTAACTGACTACGGTACTCTATCTAGACGACTCCTGAATAGCTTACCTATGCTCCCTAACTTATGCTGCCTTGCCTTTTTTTCTAGATGGGGCTTGTGCATGGACAGCGCAGGCAGCAGCTGCAAAAACCACTTCTGTCACCTATAAGGGTATCTGATCCTTCTTCTATAATTCGGAGCTTCTAACCAACTTGACTTGTAGATCGATCAATTAATTTCTAGGTCGATTACAGGAGAACGTCCACGTACATCTCACGTATCAGTAGCTCATCGCTGCCCTACTCTGTTCTCCTGTAAATGAAGGTGCTGAGTTCCATCTTTCAGCAGACAGCACGTACAAGATTGAACAGCTGCTGTATGTATATAGACAAGTAAAGCTTCCTCTGTTACGTATGACATCCTCCAGTAAAATTGGTTTTGCTTTGGCTGACTCTCTCGAACGCAGCATCTATATTTAAGTCCTTGGGTTTGCCCACTCTGGAGTATGTCGGCAGATAAGAGTTGTACCGACCGAGTCTGCATTACGATTCCATGGCTACGCTCGCTTGTTCTTGACTCTGTTGTATGCCTGCCTGACTCTTTTTGTAGTGCTAGCTAAAAAACAAATCGTAGGATTGATTCCTTGTGATCGATGAAATTATGCAGCCGGCAGTGAAAGAATTCAATGAGCTTATTTATATCAATAACAATTACGAGAAGGCAAGGAAGACGAAGAACCAAGAAGAAATGGCGAAGTGGAGTCGACCTTTGGGAGGTATGTTGAAACTGAACGTTGATGCTGCTTTTAATCATGATACCAATGCTTGTGCAACCGGAGTTGTTATAAGAGATGAAAAAGGAGGCTTCATTACAGCTAGAAGCAAGAAAATTGACCATGCTTTTGATGGCGGATCCAGAGAAATGGGAACGAGGCTGACCTATCCAGGTAGTGAAGTCTACCTATGCTAAAGAGCAAGTTCAATATTTGGTTCGAGTAGCCAGCCTATTTTAAGGAGTGGCTTATTATAGTATTCTTAAAAATCATACGAACAAAGAAAGCCTATTTTAGGAGTCCACCATATCAAGGGAAAGGGAGATCAGGCTTGGCCTTCGCTTTGCTTATTCATCTTTCTTTCTTTGCTTTTGAATGACTTGATGGGTCTGGATAATAACAAGAAGAGTCAAGGTAGCGAAAGGGCTTTAATTTAAGGCTAGTGCTAGTGGTGAAGGAAATCAAATGGCAGAGAAGACACGGATTCAGACTTCTTTTTTTTAATAGCCCTTGGTGGTATGCAGATTCATTGAACGAAGAAGGCAGTCTTTCTTCCTCACGAACAAGATCGGAGTACCCACAAGACTTGCTAATTTACTGAGAGCGCTTCTCGTCTACATGCGCAGAGGCAAGTTGGGGAGGGTGATCAAGAGGAAAATCGTCTCTAGCCGATCATTCTCCTGCCAGATTTCCTTGGACCATTTTAGTGGAACGATGGGGTGCCCGCCCTTTCATCATCCGGATACTAGGACGCAATGAATATTGAAAAACGAAACCCTCATCCTAGTTATGTAATACTTCAAACTACCAAGTGTGTAGGAACTGCAGGTAAATGGTATTGCAGTTAGAAGTTGAAAGGGCACAATTCAAGTCAACTAACTAACAGTTGCACTGCTTCATTGAACGCACGCATATAGAGAGCGGTCTAACAAATGAACCAAACTAGTGCATCAGCAGTGCATCATGCTTAGGTGCAACACCATCAAACTATGACACCACACTTGAAACAATATCTTGACAAAAAAGACTTGTGGATGTGGGCAACTTACTGGATTTGCACAGTACCAGGAGTTCAA